GGGGTGGTTGTTTTTGCTGGGTTTTGTTGGGTTGTTGGAGGAAGTTTTGAAAAATATGATGGGGTCATTTCGATTGCTTTAAAATCCTCTAATTTGTGATTTGATTGATCGATAAAAATTTTGTGAAAAATGATGAAATGGTCATTTCGATTGCTTTAAAATCCTCTAATTTGTGATTTGATTGATCGATAAAAATTTTGTGAAAAATAGATGAAATGGTGATCATTTGCGTACTTAAAATCCTCTTATTTGTGATTTGATTGATCGATAAAATTTTGTGAAAAATGATGAAATGGTCATTTCGATTGCTTTAAAATCCTCTTATTTGTGATTTGATTGATCGATAAAAATTTTGTGAAAAATGATGAAATGGTCATTTCGATTGCTTTAAAATCTTCTAGTTTGTATTTGATTGATCGATAAAATTTTAAATCTCTCTATTTGTGATTTGATTGATCGATAAAAATTTTGTGAAAAATATGATGAAATGATGTTTTATTTTGGTTTAGGTTTGTGCGGTGAGTTTTGGCGTGTGCGAGTTGGCAGTTGGCAGGGATATTTGTGCTTATTTGTGGATAAGATTTTAAGAAAAAATGAACGGAAACGAACGATCGAGATTTTAATGGAATTTGAGTGCCGATGACATGATCAAAGATTGACGATGAGATTTGATCAAGATTCGTGACGAATTTTGGTTGGATTTTACTAGTGTAGTTAAGAAATTGAGAGCAAGTGTTAAGGGAATATTGCATGTCCTGCAACCATTCAGTAAATAGCAACATAATAGGGATTATGTAAAAGATACCACAACCAAATGGAAGACAAAGTGCATCAGTGTCTAGGTGATTCCCCATATCTTTACGCCATAACACCAAACAGCTCGGGAGGTCGAGAATAGTTGATAACGCATAACCAGATGCGCATGTCCACAAACCATAGCACCCGTTGCACTTGAAGGGTAAAGTGAAGTCGAGAGAGAAAAAAAGAAGAGAAGTAAAGGAACTATCGGTGACACGATTAAGAGGGACAATGATGATTAATAGCCAACCAGATGGCTCGGTGAAGAGCAAGTTGAGAGGATGGATAAAGAGATGGCCCTGAAAAAGGAACCAGAGGCGCAAAAGTGCAAGTAGGGCTAGGGGTGTAGGGGGAAAGAATGGGCCTGAAGCTGGGCGTGATGGATCTTACTGACACCGGGTTGCTGATTTCACGTGAGATGAACGATTAATAAATAACCCAGTCCGTTGTGAGACCGGTACGACAAGAGATTCGTAGCTAAATGGGGAGTACAGCTGCATGGTTGGTTCGTCGAAGCTACCTCGTATGCAGGAGCATGGTTAATAAAGACTGGAGGTGATATGGTTTAGGTACGAAGAAAGATAGTTGAACTTTAGGCGGAACCATTACTTAAATAGACCTTGAAAGTAGAGCTGTTGATAGGAGTTTTAAGCCTTGCTAGTTAGGAGAGATTAGATACATGGATTGTAGGTGCTTTGGGCATGATAGGTTAGATAATAGTGCATGGATTGTATGTATATTTAGTACATGGATGGTATATTATTGTACATGGATTTACAGTCGCTTCTTCATGGGTAGTTGTGTTTTGTCTACATTAGATTGTATGTGAGGAGTACATGAATTGTATATGCTTAGTACATGAACTGGGTATGTGTATAGTACATGAATTGTATGTGTGGTTACATAAATTGTATGTAATTGAGTACATGCATGTAATGTTTATGGGGTAAAGGGTTTGATGCACAATAATACATCCCGAGCGGCACAAAAGGCAATCCCTGAGGCCGGGGGGGTAGGGGGGGGCCGAGGGATTGCCTTATTGGGGGTTTCTGTAGTTAAGGGCTTAACGGTGGCTTTTCGGGCCACAGACCTTGGATAGAGTCCAAGTGGAAACTAGTATGACGTATTTTGTCCTTTTTTTAGGGGTGGGGTTTGTTTTAGGGGGGCTAGCAGTAGCATCTAATCCTTCACCTCATTATGGGGTGGTGGGGTTGGTAGTGGGGTCCGTGTCTGGGTGTGGGTGGTTGTTGAGTTTGGGGGTTTCTTTTGTGTCATTGGTGCTGTTTGTAGTGTATTTGGGGGGGATGTTGGTGGTGTTTTTGTATTCGGTAGCTTTGGCGGCGGATCCTTTTCCAGAGGCTTGGGGGGATTGGCGTGTTGTAGGATATAGTGTAGGTTTGGTTTTTGTGCTTGTTGTGGGGTTGGTGGTGGGTGGGGTGGTAGAGTGCTTGGGGTTTGTAGTGGATACAGTGGATGGTGGGGGTTCGTTTTTTGTTCGGTTGGATTTTACTGGGGTTTCTTTGTTCTATTCGTGGGGGGTGGGTATGTTTCTAGTGGCTGGGTGGGGGTTATTGTTGACTTTATTTGTTGTGTTAGAGGTTGTGCGTGGGTTGTCGCGGGGAGCTATTCGGGCAGTTTAGGGGTATCAGAAAATAGTTTAATGGAGAATGCCAGCTTTGGGAGTTGGTGGTAGAGGTTTGAGGCCTCTTTTTCTGAAGTGGGAACTCTAAGAAGGGGGTAATCTTCATTCTTTGGCTTACAAGGCCAATGTTTTTAGTAAACTATTAGAGTTAGTAGTTGAGTAGTTTGTTCTCTAGGGTGCTAATTACTGGGAAGAGGACTAGGATTGTTGTGAAGTAGGTGATTGAAGCTAGTTGACCGATGATGATGAAGGGGTGTTCTACTGGTTGGCTGCCTACTCATGTTAGGATGAGTAGGTTGGTGGTTAGGGTTCAGAATAAGAGTTGAGAGAGTGGGCGGAAGGTTATTGCTCGTTGTTTGGATTTGTGGAGTAGGGGAATTAGGAATAGAACTAGTACAGAGGCGGCGAGTGCAAGTACTCCTCCTAGTTTGTTGGGGATTGAGCGTAGGATGGCGTAGGCGAATAGGAAATATCATTCTGGTTTAATATGGGGGGGAGTAACTAGCGGGTTGGCTGGTGTGAAGTTTTCTGGGTCTCCGAGGAGGTTGGGTCAGAATAAGGCTAGGGTTGTAAGGGGTAGGAGTATTATTGCTAGGCCTAGGATGTCTTTTATTGAGAAGTAGGGATGGAATGGGATTTTGTCGCAGTCTGATGTAATTCCTAGGGGGTTGTTAGAGCCTGATTCGTGGAGGAAGGTGAGGTGGATGAGGGTCAGTCCGGCAATGATGAAGGGGAGGAGGAAGTGGAGGGCGAAGAATCGGGTTAGTGTGGGGTTGTCTACTGAAAATCCTCCTCAGGCCCACTCTACGAGGGTTTGTCCGATGTAGGGTACGGCTGAGAAGAGGTTGGTGATGACGGTAGCCCCTCAGAATGACATTTGGCCCCATGGCAGTACATATCCTACGAAGGCGGTTGCTATTAGAGTTAGTAGTAGGATGACACCTGTGTTTCAGGTTTCTTTGTAGAGGTAGGAGCCGTAGTAAAGGCCTCGTCCGATGTGAAGGTAGATACAGATGAAAAAGAATGAGGCTCCGTTTGCATGAAGGTTTCGGAGTAGTCAGCCGTATTGTACATTTCGGCATGTGTGTGCTACGGATGAGAAGGCTAAGGTAGAGTCAGCTGTGTAGTGTGCGGCTAGGAGGAGTCCAGTGATGATTTGGGTTGTTAGGCAAATACCAAGGAGAGATCCGAAGTTTCATCATGCGGAGATGTTGGGTGGGGTGGGTAGGTCAATTAGAGAGTTGTTGACTATTTTTAGGAGGGGGTGGGATTTACGTATATTGGGGGCCATTAAATTTGTGTGGTTAGTGTCAGTAGGATGCTGGTGATGAGGGACAGGGCGAATGATCCGAGGTAGGCTTTGATTAGTCCTGTGTGGATAGTGGTTGAGGTTTTTGCTAGTGCTAGTTGAAGGCTGGCGAGTCCTTCAGGGCCTAGTTTTTTGTATCAGGATAGGTCGATTAGGTGTGAGGCAATTTTTTGTCCGTTGTTTAGGAGGGCTGAGGAGCTTAAGCGATGTGTTAGAGGGTTGAAGTATCCTAGGGATGAGGAGAAGGTTGAAGTAGGGGTTCGTTGGGGTTTGATTATGGAGTGTGCAAGGTTTGAGAGTTCGAGGGCTATGGTTAAGCCTAGGATAGTTACAGTGATTGCTGCTATTTTTGTGAGAGTTGGTATGGTTAGGGGTGGTGTTTTTAGAGGGAGGATAAAGGATGTGATGAGTAGGCCGGCTATGATGCTTCCTATAGCTAGGCGGGTAATTGGGTTCGTAATTATTGGGTTGTTTTCGTTGATTGGTGTGGTTGGGGGTATGCGGGTTGGGCCGGTTTGGACTAGGAGGGTTATGCGTAGGCTGTATATTGCGGTAAATGATGTAGCTAGTAGGGTGAGTAGGAGGGCTCAGGTGTTAAGGTATGAGGTGTTTAGGGTTTCGATGATTAGATCTTTTGAGTAAAATCCTGCTAGGAATGGGGTTCCTATGAGAGCGAGGTTGCCAATGGTTAAGCAGGAAGTGGTTGTTGGGAGGATTTTTTGTAGGTTTCCTATTTTTCGGATGTCTTGTTCACCATTAAGGTTGTGAATGATTGACCCTGAGCATAAGAATAGTATGGCTTTGAAGAAGGCGTGGGTGGAGATATGGAAGAAAGCTAGTTGTGGCAGGTTTAGTCCAATGGTGACCATTATAAGTCCTAGTTGACTGGATGTGGAGAAGGCAATGATTTTTTTGATGTCGTTTTGTGTGAGGGCACATGTGGCAGCAAATAGGGTTGAGAGGGCCCCTAGGCATAGGCATGTGGAGAGGGCGGGTTGGTTGAGGGTAAATATTGGGTGGGTACGGATGAGTAGGAAGATTCCTGCTACAACTATGGTGCTGGAGTGGAGTAGGGCAGAGACTGGGGTTGGGCCTTCTATGGCGGCTGGTAGTCAAGGGTGGAGGCCAAATTGGGCGGATTTTCCTGCAGCGGCTAGTACTAAACCTAGGATGGGTAGTATGGGAAGTTGTGAGGGGGAGGAGGCTTGTTGAAGTTCTCATGAGTTGAGGGAGGATGCTAGTCATGCTATGCTTAGGATTAGTCCGATGTCTCCGATTCGGTTGTATAGGACGGCTTGGAGGGCGGCTGTGTTGGCTTCGGCTCGTCCGTGTCATCATCCAATTAGCAGAAATGATAGGATTCCTACACCTTCTCATCCAATGAATAGTAGAAATATGTTGTTAGCAATTGTTAAGAGGAGTATAGCAATTAGGAATATTAGTAGGTGAAGGAAGAATTTGGTAATGTGAGGGTCTGAGGCTATGTACCAGGCTGAGAATTGGATGATGGATCATGTTACGAAGAGTGCGATTGGGATGAATAGGAGGGAGTATAGGTCTAGTTTGAAGGTAATAGGGATTTTGAGGTTTATAATGGGTTGTCATTCTCAGTGGGAGGTAATATTTTCTGTCCCTGAGTAGATGAATAGAGTTATTGGGATTAGACTAATCAGGAAGGCTGTTTTGATGGTGTGTGTGATTGTGGTTGGAGAGTTTTTTAGGGTTTTAGGGAGTAGTTGGGCGAGTATTGGTATGAGGATGATAGATAGTGTCAAGAGTAGTGAGGCATTTAGTAGTGTGATGTACACTACTTTTACTTGGATTTGCACCAAGATGGGTGGTTCCTAAGACCAGTGGATTGCTGTTATCCTTTAAAAGTTGGGTGAGGGGGCTGAGGGTTTAAACTCAGATACAGGAGTTAGCAGGTCTTGTTGTTTGAACCCCCCTCAGGCAAGTAAGAAGGGTTTAACTTCTATTTTTAGGATCACAATCTAATGTTTGAGTTTAAACTATACTTGCATAGGGGGGCTCCGGAAATTAGTTCTGGTTTTAGGATCAATAGGAGAAGAGGAAGGATGTGGAGGGTTATTAGTAAGTGTTCTCGTGTGTTTGAGTTTTGGATGGATGTGATGTGGGTTGGGAGTTGGCCTCGTTGGGTAGTTAATAACATGAATAGCGTGTATGAGGCGGTTAAGAAGGTTGCAGTGCCTGTGAGGATGATTGTGGGTGTTGATCAGTTGAATAGGGTAACTAGGATGGTAAGTTCGGCTATTAGGTTGGTGGTTGGGGGTAGGGCCATGTTTGTGAGGTTGGCTAGGAGTCATCAGATAGATATAAGGGGGAGGATGGGTTGTAGTCCTCGTATAAGTAGTAAGGTTCGGCTGTGTGTTCGTTCATAGTTAGTGTTAGCTAGGCAGAATAGTATAGAGGAGGTTAGTCCGTGAGAGATTATGAGGATTATTGCCCCTGAGAATGATCATTGGGTTTGGATTGTACTTGCGGCAATGACGAGGCCTATGTGGCTTACGGATGAGTATGCGATGAGGGATTTTAAGTCGGTTTGGCGTATGCAGATGGCACTTGTTATTAGTGCCCCTCATAGGGCCATGGTGAGGAATGGGAAGTGGAGTTGGTCTGGTATAGGGCTTATTAGGGGGGTGATTCGTATGATGCCATATCCTCCGAGCTTGAGTAGGAGGGCGGCAAGAAGTATTGAGCCGGCAATTGGGGCTTCTACGTGGGCTTTAGGGAGTCATAAGTGCATGCCGTAGAGGGGGGCTTTTACTATGAATGCAGTTAGAAGGGCTAGGCCTGATAGTAGGTCCGTTCATGAGGTGGAGAGTGCTGGGTGTACTAGTTTAAGTATTATGAGGTGAAGGGTGCCTGTTTGTGCATGTAAGTGTAAAATTGTAACTAAGAGGGGGAGGGAGCTGATTAAGGTGTAGAATAGAAGGTAGATACCTGCGCTTAGGCGTTCTGGTTGATTTCCTCATCGTGTGATGAGGATTAGAGTAGGGATCAGGGTTGCTTCGAATGCAATGTAGAATAGGGTCAGTTCTGTTGCTGTGAAGGCTAGGAGAATAAAGGGTTGAGCTGCGATGAGGGATATGATGAAGGTGCGTTTGCGTGAGATTGGGTCAAGTTGCAGGTGGTTTTGGCTTGCTATGATTATGAGTGGGAGGAGTCAACATGTTAGTACTGCTAGGGGGGTTGAAATTTGGTCAAGTCCGGCTCAGTGATTAGCAGATTTATACGGGTGGTAGGTTGGTAGGAGTCAGTGTAGGCTAGCAGTGGCGATTATGAGGCTGTATGTGGTGGTGTTAAGTCATAGAAATTTGGGGGGGGATAGAAGGGTTGTTGGTAGTAGTATGATTGTGGGTAGGATAATTTTTAACATCGGAGAAGATTTAGGTTGTGGAGGTGGTCGGAGCCGTGAGTTCGTGTTGAGGCTACTAGTATTGCTAGTCCTGTGCCGGCTTCACAGGCTGAGAATGCTAGTATGAGTATTGGTATTAGGGTGGATGTGGGTGTTTGGGTTGTTACTGGTCAGGACGATAGGGCAAGGTATATGGCTAGTATTATACTTTCTAGGCATAGGAGGGCTGAGATTAGGTGAGTTCGGTGGAAGGCCAGTCCTAGGGCGCTTAAGGTGAAGGTTGAATAGAATGAGAGGTGAAGAAGTGACATGGAGAAAGTCATAGGGCTTAGCTATGGTTTGTTGAGTCGAAATCAACTGTCTTGGTTAGACTAACTTTCTGGTTATTCGGCTCACTCTAAGCCCCCTTGAATTCATTCATAGATTAGGCCTAAGGTAAGCAGGGTGATTATGATGGCAGTTCATGTTAGGGTAGAGGTTGGAGATTGTAGTTGTGTGGCTCATGGGAGGGGGAGTAGGAGTGCAATTTCTAGATCGAACAGGAGGAATAGGATGGCTACTGAGGAAGAATCGGACTGAGAATGGCAGTCGGGCAGATCCTAGGGGGTCGAAGCCACATTCGTATGGGGATAGTTTTTCTTGGTCGGTATGGATTTGGGCAAGTCAGAAGTTTAGTACGATTAGAATTGTGCTTAGGGCTGTGGAGATTAGGAGTATGAGGGAGATTGTGTTTATTGCTCTTCTCTGGGTTTGTACCAGATTTTAGAGATTGGAAGTCAATTGTAATTAGTATACTAGAAGAGCAGGATCCTCATCAGTAAATGGTTGTGTAGAGGAATAGTCAGATAATGTCTACGAAGTGTCAGTATCAGGCGGCGGCTTCAAAGCCGAAATGATGGTGCGAGGTGAAATGGAATTTGATAAGTCGTAGGAGACATACTAGTAAGAATGATGATCCGATGATGACATGTAGGCCGTGGAAGCCTGTGGCTACGAAGAAGGTTGAACCGTATACGCCATCTGCGATTGAGAATGGGGCTTCATAGTATTCTGTTGCTTGGAGGGCGGTAAAGTAGGAGCCAAGTAGGATGGTTAGTGTTAGTGCGTGGATGGCTTGTTTTTGGTTAGCTTCTGTAATGCTATGGTGGGCTCATGTAACGGTGACTCCTGAGGCTAGGAGGATGGCTGTGTTTAAAAGTGGGACTTCTAGGGGGTTAAGTGGGTTGATCCCTGTTGGCGGTCATTGTCCGCCTAGCTCTGGGGTTGGGACTAGGCTGGAGTGGAAGAATGCTCAGAAAAACCCAAGAAAGAAGAATGCTTCTGATGTAATAAACAGGATTATTCCGTATCGTAGGCCTTTTTGTACTACGGGTGTGTGGTGGCCTTGGAATGTGCCTTCTCGTACAATGTCTCGTCATCATTGTAGTATGATGAGGAGTATGGATAGGAGGCCTAGGGTGAGTAGTTGGGTAGAGTGGTGGTGAAACCATATGGCCAATCCGGAGGTGGTGAGTAGGGCGGCGGCTGCTCCTAGGATTGGTCATGGGCTTGGGTCTACTATGTGGTATGAGTGAGCTTGGTGGGCCATTAGATGTTTTCTTGTAAGTATAGGCTTAGTAGGAGGACAAATACGTATGCCTGGATTATGGCTACTGCGACCTCTAGGATGGTGAGTAGGAGTAGGATTATTGCAGTTAGGGCTGATACTACTGGTAGGATGGGTAGTAGGGCTATGACGGCTGTTGAGATGAGTTGGATTAAGAGGTGCCCTGCTGTAAGATTTGCGGTTAGACGGACTCCTAAGGCTAGGGGGCGAATGAGTAGACTGGTAGTTTCGATTAGAATTAGGGCGGGGATTAGTGGGGTGGGGGTTCCTTCAGGTAGGAGGTGTCCTAGGGAGATTGAAGGTTGGTTTCGTAAGCCTGTGAGTAGGGTGGCTATTCAGAGTGGGAAGGCTAGTGCTATGTTCATGGATAGTTGGGTGGTAGGGGTAAATGTATACGGTAGTAAGCCTAGGAGGTTGATTGTCAGTAACATAGTTATTAGGGAGGTTAGGATTATGGCTCATTTGTGGCCTTTCTTATTTAATGGGGTTAGTAGTTGTTTTGTAATGGTGTTTAGGAGTCATAGTTGGAGGGTGGATAGGCGGTTGGTGATTCATCGGTTGTTTGGTGTCGGGAGCAGCAGGGCTGGGAATAGTATTGATAGTAGGATGAGGGGTACTCCAAGGAAGCAGGGGCTTATGAATTGGTCGAAGAAGCTTAGGTTCATGGTCAGGTTCATGGGGTAGTTTTAATAGCAGTTTGTGTTTTGTGGGTTGGAAGGTTGGTTGTGATAAATGATAGTAGTTTGGGTTGGAGGATTATGGATAAGGTTAGTCAAGCAATTAGCATGGTGAATAGTCATGGGTTGGGGTTGAGTTGGGGCATCCCATTAAGGAGGGAAAAAAGTTCCTCTTTCTCTAGCTTAAAAGGCTAGCGCTGGTGCATAGCTTCTTAATGGTAGGGGTATTAGGAGGATAGAAGTGAGGATCAGCTTTCGAAGTGGGTGAGGGGGGTTGATTCCACTACGATAGGTATGTAGCTGTGATTAGCTCCGCAGATCTCTGAGCATTGGCCGTAAAAGATTCCTGGGCGGGTGGCGAGGATGGATGTTTGGTTTAGTCGTCCTGGGATTGCATCTGTTTTTACCCCCAGGGATGGTACAGCTCAGGAGTGGAGGACATCGCTAGCTGTAACGATGATGCGGGTGGGAGATTCTATTGGGATGATAACGCGGTGGTCAACTTCTAGTAGTCGAAAGTGGCCGAGTGGGAGCTCAGTGGAGGGGGTTATGTAGGAGTCGAATGATAGGTCTTTGAAGTCTGTGTACTCGTATGATCAGTATCATTGGTGTCCGATTGCTTTTAGGGTCAAGTCAGGTTCGTTAATTTCATCCATCATGTATAGGATTTGTAGGGAGGGTAGGGCTAGTAGTACTAGGACGATAGCAGGTAGGATTGTTCAAATTAGTTCGATTTCTTGTGCGTCTACGGTGGTGGAGGATAGTTTCTCTATTATTATGAGGGCTAGTAGGTACAGGACTAGGCTGCAGATTGCTAGGGCGACTATGAGGGCATGGTCGTGGAATTCTACGAGTTCCTCTATGATTGGGGAGGAGGCGTCTTGGAATCCGAGTTGTAAGTGGTTTGCCATGGTGGGTTATACAGGGGTCTCACCTGTGATTTAGTCTTGACAAGGCTATGTAATAGGTTTACTAATATCCCATGAAGAAAGAGGCATGAGTGGTTAATGCGGTTGGCTTGAAACCAGCATGTGAGGGTTCGACTCCTTCCTTTCTTGTACTTGGACGAAGGCTGGTTCTTCAAAGGTGTGGTATGGGGGAGGGCAGCCGTGAATTCATTCGATGTTGGTGGCGGTTAGTTGGGGTTGTGGGGTTTTTCGTTTTGATGCAAGAGCTTCTCAGATAATGAAGATGAGCATGATTACGGCTGTTAGGGAGATTAGGGAGCCAATAGAGGATATGGTATTTCATGTGGTGTAGGCATCTGGGTAGTCTGAGTATCGTCGAGGTATGCCAGCTAGGCCTAAGAAGTGTTGGGGGAAGAATGTCAGGTTTACCCCTGTGAATATCACTCCAAAGTGGGCTTTAGCTCATGTTGGGTGTAAGGTGTATCCGGAGAATAGAGGGAATCAGTGGGTGAATCCTGCTAGGATAGCGAATACGGCCCCTATGGAGAGGACGTAGTGGAAGTGGGCGACTACATAGTATGTGTCATGGAGGGCAATATCTAATGAGGAGTTGGCTAGGATGATGCCTGTTAGACCCCCAATAGTAAATAGGAAGATGAATCCTATAGCCCATAACATGGGTGGGTCCCATTTAATGGTGCCTCCGTGGAGGGTGGCTAGTCAGCTGAAGACTTTGATGCCGGTGGGGATGGCAATGATTATGGTGGCGGATGTGAAGTAGGCTCGGGTGTCTACGTCCATTCCTACTGTAAATATGTGATGAGCTCAAACGATAAAGCCCAGGAATCCAATGGAGAGTATAGCTCATACTATGCCTATGTAGCCGAATGGCTCTTTTTTTCCTGCATAGTAGGCGACTACGTGGGAGATGATTCCGAATCCGGGTAGGATCAGGATATAGACTTCTGGGTGGCCGAAGAATCAGAACAGGTGTTGGTATAGAACTGGGTCTCCTCCTCCAGCAGGGTCGAAGAACGTGGTGTTTAGGTTACGGTCAGTTAATAACATGGTAATGCCTGCGGCAAGGACTGGAAGTGAGAGGAGTAATAGGATGGCGGTGATGAGCACAGATCAGACAAATAGGGGGGTTTGGTATTGGGATAGGGATGGAGGTTTTATGTTGATGGCGGTGGTGATGAAGTTGATTGCCCCTAGGATGGAGGATACCCCGGCTAAATGAAGGGAGAAGATGGCTAAGTCTACTGAGGCTCCGGCGTGGGCTAGGTTGCTAGCCAGGGGGGGGTAGACGGTTCACCCTGTACCCGCCCCTGCTTCTACTGTAGAGGAAGCTAGGAGGAGTAGGAAGGATGGTGGTAGTAGTCAGAAGCTTATGTTGTTTATGCGGGGGAAAGCCATGTCTGGGGCCCCGATTATTAGTGGAACCAGTCAGTTTCCAAATCCTCCGATCATGATGGGTATAACCATGAAGAAGATTATTACGAAGGCATGGGCGGTAACGATCACATTGTAGATCTGGTCGTCGCCTAGTAGTGTTCCCGGTTGGCCGAGTTCGGCTCGAATAAGTAGGCTGAGGGCAGTGCCAACTATTCCGGCTCAGGCCCCAAAGATTAGGTATAAGGTACCAATGTCTTTGTGGTTTGTTGAGAATAGTCATCGGTTGATGTAAGTCATAGGTAAGATGGCTGAGTGTATAAGCGTTAGGCTGTAGTCCTTTTTACAGAGGTTCAATCCCTCTTCTTATCGGCTCTGTGGTGAAATTCATGTTGAGTTGCAAGCTCATTGATGTGTACTAATGGTGCACCAGGGCCTAGTAGACGGAAGCCTGCATGGTTAAGGCACCTAGCTGTTAACTAGGCTTTTTGTGGGATCGAGGCCCATCTGTCTAGTAAGGCCCTAGCTTAATTAAAGTGTCTGAGTTGCATTTAGAGGATGCAGGGTAGTGTCCTGCGGGTCTTAGCAGAAACTAAGAGGGTTTAACTCTTGTTTAAGGCTTTGAAGGCCTTCGGTTTGGGGGCAGGTTATCCTAAGTTTCTATATAGCGGCTAAGATCATTGGGGAGAGCGGCAGGAGTGAGATTGATATTGAGGTGAGAATGGCAATGGGGGTTGTTGTTGGGTTATTGGTGTGTCATTGTTTTGTGTGGGTGGAGGAGTTTGGTGGTAGGGTGATTGTTGAGTAGTATGTTAGGCGTAGGTAGAAGAATAATCCTAGGAGTGATAGTATAGCGATAATTGTGGCTTCAGGGGTTAGTTCTTGGTTAACTAGTTCTTGTAGGATGAGTCATTTTGGTAGGAAGCCTGATAGAGGTGGGAGTCCGGCTAGTGAGAGGAGGGTTAGTATGAGGGTAGTGTTAAGTATGGGGGCTTTGGTTCATGAGATTATTAAGGTTGATAGGTTTGTGGTTTTGGTTGTGTTGAATGTTATGAATACGGAAGTGGTTATTGTAATGTAAAGGCAGAAGGTTAGGAGGGTTAGTTTAGGGGAGTAGAGGATGATAGCAGTTATTCAGCCTAGGTGGGAGATGGATGAGAAGGCTAGGATTTTTCGGATTTGTGTTTGGTTTAGGCCTATCCATCCTCCCAGGGCTGTTGAGGAGACAGCTATAGTAGTTAATAAGGTTGGGTTTAGTGAGTAGGATGTTAGTAGGAGGAGGGTGAGTGGTGGGAGTTTTATTAGTGTGGAGAGTAGGAGTGCGGTGGTAAGTGATGTGCCTTGGAGGACTTCCGGGAATCAGAAGTGGAATGGGACTAGTCCTAGTTTTATTGCAATGGCTGTTGTTAGGATGAGGCATGATGTGGGGTGAGTTATTTGTGTGATGTCTCATTGTCCTGAGGATCATGCGTTTATGGTGCTTGAGAAGAGTAGTATGATGGAGGCGGTTGCTTGTACTAGGAAGTATTTAATGGTGGCTTCAATGGCTCGAGGGTGGTGTGATTTTGAGATTATGGGGATGATTGCTAGTGTGTTGATTTCTAGTCCTGTTCAGGCTATTACTCAGTGGTTGCTCGAGATGGTGATGCTTGTTCCTAGGAGGAGGCTTAGTGAGGTGAGTAGTTTTGTATGGGGGCTCATTAGTGGGGGATGGGGTTAAGCCATCATTTTCGGGGTATGGGCCCGATAGCTTTGTTAGCTGACCCTACTTGGTGCTAGGAAATAATATAGAGGAAGTATGGAGGGCTTTGATCTCTTCTGTGTGGGTTCGATTCCCACTTTTCTAAGGTGTTAGCCTAGGAAATGAGAGGGTTGGTGTACCTCTATGTTCGCCTTATCATGGTGATCCTTTGTGTTCAGGCACATTTCCTTGATTTTCTCAGGCAAGGGGGTAGGGCAGCATAGCAGATTGGTATGCTGGTGTGTCAGAGGCATAGTGCGAGGGTTAGGGGTAGGAAGTTTTTTCAGAGGAGGTGCATGAGTTGGTCGTATCGAAATCGTGGGTAGGAGGCTCGGATTCATAGGAAACCAGATGATAGAAGTAGGGTTTTTGCGGCTAGGATTGTGGGGAATAATCCTTGAGGTAGGTGTAGTATGCTGGGGTTGATGAATAGGATGGTTGTGAGTGCGTTTATTAATATAATGTTGGCATATTCGGCTAGGAAGAATAAAGCAAAGGGTCCTGCGGCATATTCTACGTTGAAGCCCGAGACTAGTTCTGATTCCCCTTCTGTGAGATCGAATGGTGCACGGTTAGTTTCAGCTAGGGTGGAAATATACCATATTATTGTTAGGGGTCATATTGAGAAGATTAGGTAGAGGGGTTCTTGTACGATGGCAAGGGTGCTTAGGGAATAGTTACCAGTTAATATGATTACAGATAGTAGGATGATAGCTAGTGTGACTTCGTAGGAGATTGTTTGTGCTACGGCTCGTAGTGCCCCGATTAGGGCATATTTTGAGTTTGAGGCTCATCCCGATCACAGGATAGAATATACTGCTAGGCTCGATATGGCTAGTAAGAATAGTAGGCCTAAGTTTAGGTCAGCGAGGGAGAATGGCAGAGGGAGTGGGGTTCAGATTATTAGTGCGAGTAGGAGGGCTAGTAGGGGTGTTGTGATGAACAGTAGGGGGGAGGATGTGGATGGTTGGATGGGTTCTTTGATGAATAGTTTTACACCGTCAGCAATTGGTTGTAGGAGTCCGAAGGGGCCTACGATGTTTGGGCCTTTGCGGGCTTGTATGTAGCTTAGGATCTTTCGTTCTACTAGGGTGAGGAAGGCTACAGCGATGAGGATGGGGATGATGTAGGATAGTGTTATAAGGAGGTGGATGGTCGGTTGTGTCATTGGTGTAGGTGGAAGCTAGGGAGAGGATTTGAACCTCTGGGGAAAGGGCTTAAGCCTTTTGCACTTGCCGGGCTCTGCCACGCTAGCTGCCCTTGTCTAGGGCTAATGGGGTTTGTTGATAATTGAGTTGTGTTCATTATTTTTGGGGAGGCGTGCTGTGGAGTATTGGCCTCGCTCCTCCGGTCCTTTCGTACTAGGAAGAGGTCTGGTCATAGATAGAAACCGACCTGGATTGCTCCGGTCTGAACTCAGATCACGTAGGACTGTTAATCGTTGAACAAACGAACCCTTAATAGCGGCTGCACCATTAGGATGTCCTGATCCAACATCGAGGTCGTAAACCTCCTCGTCGATAGGGGCTCTTGGAGGGGATTGCGCTGTTATCCCTGGGGTAGCTTGGTCCATTGTTCAATTGTTATTGGGTCTGGTTGCTGTTAGCACGTTGAGGGGGTGTTCTCGGTTAAGAGGTGTGGTCTTTGTTTTGGAGGGTTTGTTTTTCTCCAAGGTCGCCCCAACCAAAAAATTGCGGCCAGTACGGTTAGGTAGTGGGGCCCTTGGGGGAGAGAGTTTGTGTGTGTTGGCCGTTGATTTTAGAAGTTCCACAGGGTCTTCTCGTCTTATGAGGATATCCCTGCTTTTGCACGGGGAGATCAATTTCATCGATTATCTGTAGGAGACAGTTAAGACCTCGTTTAGCCATTCATACAGGTCTCGATTTATGGGACAATTGATTGCGCTACCTTCGCACGGTTAGGATACCGCGGCCGTTGAACATGATGTCACTGGGCAGGCATCACCTTCAATACTTGATGCGCTGAAGGCTATGTTTTTGGTAAACAGTCGGGCCTTGTGAGATTTGCCTAGTTCCTTCTACAGATTTTAATCTTTCTAGAGGGCGCTCCTGGGTTGGGTTAACAGAGGGGGTAATATTTAGTTCTTGTGGGAGTATTCATATAGAGTCTGTTAATTGTGAGGGTAAGTTTGCGCTTGAGAGGGGGAGGGGTCCCAGATTACTCATTTTAGCATTAGTTCTTCTATACTTATAGGTTAGCCTGTTAGTGGGGAGGGAGTCATGGGGTTTGTTGGATTTTTAAGGTAATGAGCTTTGACGCATTCTTTGTTGGTGGCTGCTTAAAGGCCTACTGTATGTGGTATTGGGTTATTATCCTCTGGGGGAGGTTGTATCCTTTCTCAAAGGGGCTGTACCCCCTTTGAATTGCTCTTAGTCTTCTCATGGCAGGTTACATGGCTGTTGGGGAGGGACTGAGGGAGAACTTAGATTCATTTCACAGGCAACCAGCTATCACCCAGCTCGGTAGGCTTTTCACCTCTACTAGCAAGTCATCCCGCTCTTTTGCCACAGAGAAGGGTTCGCTCGATGTAGCTGCTCGCAAGTAGCTCGCTTGGGTTTCGGGAGGGCAAGCTTAAGTTCGTTTTGCTTGGTTGTTCTAGCTAAACCATGATGCAAGAGGTACAAGGGTTTGTCTTTGCTTTATGTTGCTTTGAGTTTCATTGTTATTTCATCTTTCCCTTACGGTACGTGGGTCTCTATTGCGCCAGGGAATGTCTTGCCTTTTCTATCACCTATACTAGGGCTTTGAGGAAAATGTTTTGGTTTGGTTGGTGAGTGTGTTTTTAATGGGTGTAGGTTGGGTTGGGCTAGAGGAGGCTTCAGGACGATCTGGGTGGTGGCAGATATCTTTCAGGTGTAAGCTGAATGCTTTGATGTTGTAGCTACGTCCTGGTGTGCTAAGCGCACCTTCCGGTACACTTACCTTGTTACGACTTACCTCATCTCTAGCTTGGGTGGAGGGGTATAAGTTTGTGGGGGTTGTGGCTTATGAGGAGGGTGACGGGCGGTATGTACGTGTCCCAGGGCCGGGTTAAAGAAGGCTTTATGGTTCCTTTTTTACTTCTAAATCCGCCTTCAGGGGGTGTTTTCATGCCCCCTTTCGTGGATTTTCTATTGTTAGAAAATGTAGCCCATCTCTTCCATCTCATGGGCTATACCTTGACCTGTCTTTTTAGCGGGTGGGGGCTGTTAAGCTCACTGTTATGCTCTCAAGAGGTGGGCTGACGACGGCGGTATGTAGGCTGTTTGGCGAGAGATGGTCGGGTGTATCGTGGGTTATCGGTTATAGGACAGGCTCCTCTAGGTGGGTTTGGGGCACCGCCAAGTCCTTAGGGTTTTAAGCGTTTGCGCTCGTAGTTCCCTGGCGGATGTTCTTGTAATAATTGAACATCAGGATTTAGGGCCAGGCATAGTGGGGTATCTAATCCCAGTTTGAGTCCTGGCTTTCGTGGGGTTTGTTCATCTAGGGGTTTCTAAGGTCGTTTTGATGGTGGGTTTTAGTATATCGTAGGCTTATGACGGCTTGGGTATATTTTAACCTTAGTTGGTTAAGAGATGAGGCGGTTCCACTCTTTACGCCGTGTACAGTTAGTTTGGGTCTCTTGTGTGACCGCGGTGGCTGGCACGAGATTTACCGACCCTGGTAGGTGTTGCTATAACTAAGTCAAGCTTTCGCTTATTGCTTAATGTTAATTACTGCTGAGTACCCTTGGGGGTGTGGCGGATGCAAGGTGTCTTGGGCTACTGTGGTGTGCCTGATACCAGCTCCCTGCTTGTCAATTTGTGTGGACGGGGAGGGGCATTTACACTGGGGTGCGGATACTTGCATGTATATGTCTAGCAAGAACTAACTGTAAGGTTGGGACTAAGTCTCTTGTCCTTGGGTGTGTGGGGGACCGTCTTGGCATCTTCAGTGCCATGCTTTGGAAGTAAGCTACATGGAC